TTAAAAATAAGCTAAATTAAGCTTTTGGGCTCATACCTCAAATATAAAGATATACTCTTTTTTTTAATAAAGTGCCTGATTAAAGGATTATTCTGATAGAATAAATTAAGTAATTTTTTTTTTTTACCTTTATTATATTTTATAGAATTAAACTATATCTTATAATATCAAAAATTATCGTGCATCTTACACTAAAATATATTTATTCCTCAAAAATGAATTTTAATTCATTAATAAATAATCTTATTTTAAATTTTTTTTTCTTTAAAATCAAATAAAATACTTTTTTTATTTATTTTATTAACTAGAACTTTATTATCAATTTCCTCTAATTCTTGGTTTGGTTGCTGAATAGGTTTAGAAATTAATTTATTAAGATTTATTCCTTTAATTTCTAACTCAAAAAATTTACTATCAAATGAAGCTTCTTTAAAATACTTTTTAATTCAATCTATTGCATCAATTAATTTTTTATTTATAATTTTATTAAAATTATTATTTATTAACTTTTTTTTTCATAATATTTTAATTTTAATACTAAATTTACCTTTGCTCATAAAAATAGGATCAACTCCATTTCATTTCTGATTTCCTAATATTGTAGAAGGAATATCTTGAATTAATAATTTTATTTTAATAACTTGACAAAAAATTACCCCCATAATTTTACTGTCATATATTTTTAATAAAAATTTATTAATTTTTAGCCTAATTATAAATAGAATTATTGGAGCAATTGGAGGATTAAATCAAACTTCTTTACGAAAAATTTTAGCTTTTTCATCCATTAATAATCTTAGATGAATAATTTCATCATTAATAATTAGAGAAAACCTATGATTACTCTACTTTCTATTTTACTCCTTTTTAATTAGAATTATATGTTTTATTTTTAATAATTTTAATATATATTTTATCAATCAATTATTTTTAATAAATATAAATCCTATATTAAAATTTTCTTTTTTAATTAATTTTTTATCCTTAGGGGGACTACCTCCATTTATAGGATTTTTTTCCAAATGAATTATTATTAATTTTTTAATAAATAATAATTTTAAAATTATTTCATTCATTTTTATTATAATAAGATTAATTTTATTATTTTTTTATATTCGAATTTCTTATTCTTCTTTAATATTTAATTATTTAAAATTAAAATGATTGAAATTTTTTTTTAAAAATAATAATATTAATTTTATTATTTTAATTACTATAATTTCAATTACAGGTATAATTTTCAGAAATTTATTTTTTCTTTAATGAAGGTTTTAAGTTATATTAAACTAATAATCTTCAAAATTATCTATAAAGAAAAATTCTTTAAGCCTTAATAATTTTTAAATTATTACTTAAAATTTGCAATTTTATATCATTTATTGAATATAAGGCTAATTTTTTTTAATAAAAAAGAAATAATCTTGTTAATAAATTTACAATTTATCGCTTAATAACTCAGCCATTTTATTCAGAGAAAATGATTTTACTCTACAAATCATAAAGATATTGGAACATTATATTTTATTTTCGGAATTTGATCAGGTATAGTAGGAACATCTTTAAGAATACTTATTCGAGCTGAATTAGGTAATCCAGGATCATTAATTGGAGACGATCAAATTTACAATACTATTGTAACAGCTCATGCTTTTATTATAATTTTTTTTATAGTAATACCTATCATAATTGGAGGATTTGGAAATTGATTAGTACCTTTAATACTTGGTGCTCCAGACATAGCTTTTCCTCGTATAAATAATATAAGATTTTGACTTCTTCCCCCCTCATTAATATTATTAATTTCAAGAAGAATTGTAGAAAATGGAGCTGGAACAGGATGAACAGTTTACCCCCCACTTTCATCTAATATTGCTCATAGTGGAAGATCTGTAGATTTAGCTATTTTTTCCCTCCATTTAGCTGGAATTTCTTCAATTTTAGGAGCTGTAAATTTTATCACAACAATTATTAATATACGACCTAATAAAATATCATTTGATCAAATACCATTATTTGTGTGAGCAGTAGGAATTACAGCTTTATTACTTCTCCTTTCTTTACCAGTATTAGCAGGAGCTATTACCATACTTTTAACAGACCGAAATTTAAATACATCATTTTTTGATCCTGCTGGAGGAGGAGATCCTATTTTATACCAACATTTATTTTGATTTTTTGGTCATCCAGAAGTTTATATTTTAATTTTACCAGGATTTGGTATAATTTCACATATTATTTCCCAAGAAAGAGGGAAAAAAGAAACATTTGGTTGCTTAGGAATAATTTATGCTATAATAGCAATTGGTTTACTAGGATTTATTGTTTGAGCACATCATATATTTACTGTTGGAATAGATATTGATACCCGAGCTTATTTCACATCAGCAACTATAATTATTGCAGTTCCTACTGGAATTAAAATTTTTAGTTGATTAGCTACTCTTCATGGAACACAAATTAATTACAGACCTTCTATATTATGAAGTCTAGGATTTGTATTTCTATTTACTGTAGGAGGATTAACTGGAGTAATTTTAGCTAATTCTTCAATTGATATTACTTTACATGATACTTATTACGTTGTAGCTCATTTTCATTACGTATTATCTATAGGAGCAGTTTTTGCTATTTTAGGAGGATTTATTCATTGATATCCTCTATTTACCGGATTATCTATAAACCCTTTTTTTTTAAAAATTCAATTTATTGTTATATTTTTAGGAGTTAACTTAACCTTTTTTCCTCAACATTTCTTAGGTTTAGCTGGAATACCACGACGATATTCTGATTACCCTGACATATTTATATCTTGAAATATTATTTCTACTTTAGGATCTTATATATCTTTCTTAGCAACATTATTAATTTTATTAATTATATGAGATTCTATAATCAACAAACGAATAATTTTATTTTCCTTAAATATACCATCATCAATTGAATGATATCAAAATTTTCCTCCAGCTGAACATTCTTATAATGAATTACCAATCTTAAGAATCTTCTAATATGGCAGAATTATATGTAATGGATTTAAACCCCATTTATAAAGGAATTTTAAACCTTTTTTTAGAAATTATAACATGATCTAACTTTAATCTTCAAAATGCAAGATCTCCTTTAATAGAACAAATTATTTTCTTTCATGACCACACCTTAATAATTTTAATTATAATCACCATTCTAGTCTCATATTTAATAATAAACTTATTTTTCAATAAAATAATTAATCGATTTTTATTAGAAGGACAAATAATTGAATTAATCTGAACAATTTTACCTGCCATTACTTTAATTTTTATTGCTATACCTTCTCTTCGTCTTTTATATCTTTTAGATGAAATCAATAATCCTTTAATTACCCTTAAATCTATTGGTCATCAATGATATTGAAGATATGAATACTCTGATTTTAAAAATATTCAATTTGATTCTTATATAATTCCATCCAACGAATTAATAAATAATAATTTTCGACTCTTAGATGTAGACAATCGAATTGTCCTTCCAATAAATAATCAAATTCGAATTTTAATTACAGCTACTGATGTCATCCATTCATGAACAATTCCTTCTTTAGGAATTAAAGTTGACGCTAATCCAGGACGACTAAATCAAACTAATTTTTTTATCAACCGACCTGGAATTTTTTTTGGTCAATGTTCAGAAATTTGTGGAGCAAATCATAGATTTATACCTATTGTTATTGAAAGAATTCAAATCAAAAATTTTATTAATTGAATTAATAATTACTCCTCATTAGATGACTGAAAGCAAGTACTGGTCTCTTAAACCATTTTATAGTAAATTTAGCAATTACTTCTAATGAAATACTTAACTAAAGAATTAGTTAAATTTATAACATAAATATGTCAAATTTAAATTATTATACCAATAATATTCTTTTATTCCTCAAATAATACCTATTAATTGATTAATGTCATTTTTTTTTTTTATTACTTTCTTTATTATTTTCAACATAATAAATTACTTTATTTTTAACCCCAAAATTAAAAAAAATTATAAAAATTTTAATATAAATAAAAAATTAATCTGAAAATGATAAATAATTTATTTTCAATTTTCGATCCATCTACTAATATTTTAAATCTACCTTTAAATTGAATTAGTACATTTATTGGTTTAATATTTATTCCTACTATATTCTGACTAACCCCCAATCGTCATTATATTTTTTGAAATTTCATCTTAAATAAACTTCATAATGAATTTAAAACTTTATTAAAAAATAATAAATATAATGGAGCTACTTTCATTTTTATTTCATTATTTTCATTCATTTTATTTAATAATTTCTTAGGATTATTTCCTTATATTTTTACTAGAACTAGGCACTTAACCTTATCATTATCCATTTCTCTCCCATTATGATTAACATTTATACTATTTGGATGAATTAATAATTATCAACATATATTTGCTCATATAATTCCTCAAGGAACACCTAGAATTTTAATACCTTTTATAGTTTTAATTGAAACCATTAGAAATATTATTCGACCAATAACATTAGCTGTACGGTTAACAGCAAACATAATTGCAGGACATTTATTAATAACTCTTCTTAGATCCACAGGAAACAACTTTTCAATTTATTTTATTTTTATTCTAATTTTAATTCAAATTATACTATTAATCTTAGAATCTGCTGTTGCCATCATTCAATCTTACGTTATTGCTATTTTAAGAACTTTATATTCTAGTGAAGTAAATTAATGAAAAATCACAATCATCCATTTCATCTAGTAGATTATAGCCCTTGACCGTTAACTGGGGCTATTGGTGTTTTAACTTTAACTTCTGGAATAATAAAATGATTCCATAATTTTAATATAAACTTATTAATAATTGGATATATAATTATTATTCTAACTATATTTCAATGATGACGAGATATTTGCCGAGAAAGAACATTCCAAGGTAAACATACCATTTTAGTTCTAAAAGGTTTAAAATGAGGAATAATCTTATTTATTATCTCAGAAATTTTTTTTTTTATTTCTTTTTTTTGAGCCTTTTTTCATAGAAGACTTTCTCCTAATATCGAAATTGGAAATAATTGACCCCCTTCAGGAATTATTACATTTAATCCATTCCAAATTCCTTTATTAAACACAATTATTCTAATTTCTTCAGGAATAACAGTAACTTGAACACATCATAGAATTATAGAAAACAATTATTCTCAAGCTTTTCAAAGATTATTTTTAACTATTATCTTAGGAATCTATTTCACTATATTACAATCTTATGAATATCTAGAAGCATCATTTTCCATTGCAGACAGAATTTACGGATCAACTTTTTTTATAGCTACCGGATTTCATGGACTTCATGTAATCATTGGAACAACATTTCTTTTAATTTGCTTTATCCGACTTTATAATAATCATTTTTCTAAAAATCACCATTTTGGATTTGAAGCAGCTGCATGATATTGACATTTCGTAGATGTAGTTTGATTATTTTTATACATTTCAATTTACTGATGAGGAAATTAATTATTTATATAATATATTTAGTATATTTGACTTCCAATCAAAATGATTAAATCAATTTTTAATATAAATAATTATAATTTTAATATTATCTAATTTTATTATTCTAATTTTATCCAATATTTTAATACTTTTATCAATTTTAATCTCAAAAAAATCATTTAATGATCGAGAAAAGTGCTCACCTTTTGAATGTGGATTTGACCCTAAATCTATAGCACGAATTCCTTTCTCTATACATTTTTTCTTAATTACTGTAATTTTTTTAATTTTTGATGTAGAAATCGCTCTAATTTTCCCTATAATTCCTTTATTTAAAAAAGTTAATTTCCTAACTTGATCTTTAATCTCTATTTTTTTCTTCTTAATTCTTCTTCTAGGATTATACCATGAATGAAATCAAAATATACTTAATTGAACATATTAAATATAGGATTATAGTTTATTTAAAACATTTGATTTGCAATCAAAAAAAATTAATTTTTAATTTATCTTAAATATTAATAAATTATTATTAATAATAAATAAATAAGAAGCAATATTGCATTTAATTTCGACTTAAAAGAAAGAGTTTAATTATACTCCTTATTTATATTTATTTATTTATATATATATATATATATATATATATATATATATATATATATATTTATATGATCATAAACATTAATTGAAACCAAAAAGAGGTATATCACTGTTAATGATAAAATTGAACATTAATATTCCAATTAAAGAAATATAAAGATTTAAAAATAAGCTTCTAACTTAATTTTTAGTGGTTTAATTCCATTAATATTTCTTATTAATTATTTATATAGTTTAAATAAAACATTACATTTTCAATGTAAAAATATAATAATTATTTTTATAAATATTTAAAGATCATTTCAATCTCCCTAATATCTTCAATATTATACTCTATTTATAAGCTATTTAAATAAATAAAAATCACAAAAAAAATAATTATTCATAAAATAAATCTAAATAAATAAATTTTAAAATTATTTATTTGTAACATATTATAAAAAATTGAATAATTTTTTATAATATTATATATACCTTGACCACTATATATTTCTACCCAACCTATATCAATAAATTTTAATATATTTTGACCTATTCATAAAAAATTATAATTTAACCCATAAGTTGATAAATTTGGTAAAAATCACATTAAACATAAAAAATTCCTTAAATTATACAATATTATAAATTTTCTAATTCTATAAATTTTCATATTTCTCACTAAAAATCCTAATAATCCTCCTATAATAGTTACTAAAATTACTATAATTTTTATAAATAATGGTAAATAAATTAATTCAACATAAGAAAATAATATTCATATTAAAAATCTTCCTCTAACTACTCTTATAAATAATAATAAAATTATTCTTTTCATTATTACATAATCTTCTTCATACAAATTATAAATAGATAATATATTATAATCATTAATTATTAAATATATCAATAAACGAAAAGTATAAAATATTGTTAAACCCGTAGAAATATAATATAAAAAATAAACAAAAAAATTTAAATTTCTTAATCTTACCATTTCTAAAATCATATCCTTAGAATAAAACCCAGCCAAAAAAGGAATTCCACATAAAGATAAATTTGATATTAATATACATAAACAAGTAAATGGCATATAAAAAGTTATTCCCCCTATTAATCGAATATCTTGAATATCTATTATCATATGAATAATTATTCCTGCACATATAAATAATAAAGCTTTAAATATTGCATGAGTTAGTAAATGAAAAAAAGCTAAATCTCACATCCCTATTCTCAAAACTCTTATCATTAACCCTAATTGCCTTAAAGTTGAAAGAGCAATAATTTTTTTCAAATCAAATTCATAATTAGCCGAAACTCCGGCTATAATTATAGTTAAACCTGATAATAATATTAAAACTTTAATTATTAACCCATCAATTAACAAATAATTAAACCGAATTAATAAATAAACACCAGCAGTAACTAAAGTAGAAGAATGAACTAAAGCCGAAACAGGAGTAGGAGCAGCCATAGCAGCTGGCAATCATGATCTAAAAGGAATTTGAGCTCTTTTAGTCATAGCAGCTATAATAATTATAAACCTAACTATCATTATACTATAATCATTTTTTATAAAATTTAAATAAAAAATATAATTTCATCTTCCATAATTAATTATTCAAACAATAACTATTAAAATACAAACATCCCCAACACGATTTGATAATACAGTTAATATTCCAGCATTAAAAGATTTTAAATTTTGATAATAAATTACTAAACAATAAGAAACTAATCCTAACCCATCTCAACCTAAAAAAATTCTAATAATATTAGGACTAATAATCAATAAAATTATCGAAAATACAAATAATAAAACTAATAAAATAAATCGATTTAAATTTAATTCAGAACTTATATACCTTTTTCTATAATAAATTACTACCGAGGAAATTAAAGAAACAAATATTATGAATATCAAAGACATTCAATCTAAAATAACTGATATAACAATTATTTTAGAATTAAAACAAATCAACTCTCACTCTAAAAAAATTATCAAATTATTTATAATAAAATAAATAACAAAAAAAAAATTAATTAATATAAAAAAAAATAAAAAAAAAAACCTAATAAAACAAATTGAACTACTTTTATTAATTATTTAAAATGAATATTTCATCATAATTTTGACTCCACAAATCAATATTTTTCTTAAATTATTTAAATAAAATCAAATTATTCTATAATCAATTTTTAAAATTAATAAATTTAAAGGTAATCAATGCAATACTAAAATTAAATATTCTCGAGATAAACCTCTATAAAATCTATAAATTCCTATGTTAAACTTTCCATGTTGAGTAAAAGAATATAAAAATAAGCTATATCTAGCTCTAAAAAAAGAAATTATTATTAAAAAAATTATTGTTAATCAGGATCATCTTACTAATCTATTTATTAATCTAATTTCTCCCATTAAATTTAATGATGGTGGGGCTGCTATATTTGATGATAACAATAAAAATCATCACAACCTTATTGAAGGTATAAATCTCATTATTCCCTTATTTAAAAATAATCTTCGCCTATGTAAACGTTCATAATTAATATTAGCTAAACAAAATATACCAGATGAACATAACCCATGTCCAATTATTAAAATGTATGATCCCATAAATCCTCAATAATTTAGAGTTATAATTCCCCCAATTACCAACCTCATATGAGCAACTGATGAATAAGCAATTAATGACTTCATATCAATTTGACATAAACATTTTAAACTAATATAAAATCCCCCAATTAATCTAATAATAATTCAAATAAAATTTAACTTTATCCCAATTCCCTGAATTAAAATTATAATTCGTAATAAACCATAACCCCCTAATTTTAATATAATACCAGCTAAAATCATTGAGCCAGAGACTGGAGCTTCAACATGAGCTTTAGGTAATCACAAATGAACAAAATACATAGGCATTTTAATTAAAAAAGCTAAAATTATTCTAATATATAATAAAAACATATTCACATCATAAAATTTTATAAAATATATTATTATAGTACTTATTTCATTAAATAAATAAAAAATTCCCAATAATAGAGGCAAAGAAGCAAATAGAGTATAAAATAACAAATAAATACCTGACTGAATACGCTCAGGTTGATACCCCCACCCCACAATCAATATTAATGTAGGAATCAATCTACCTTCAAAAAATAAATAAAATATAAATAAATTATTTACTCTAAAAGTTATAAACAATATAAATATTATCAACATTAAATTTAAAAGAAAAAAATTTTCATAAAATTTTTCTTTATATAAATTTTCTCTTGCTATAATTATCAATAAACAAATTCAAATTCTTAATAGAATTAAACCGAAAGAAATAATATCACATCTAAATATATAACTTATATTCCTGAAATTTATTCTTAAATTTAAATTTATAAATATAAATATCATCAATAATAATATTATTTGAATTATTCAATAAATATTTTTTAATAAACATAAAGGAATTATAAATATAATTATAAAAATAAATTTTATCATTATAATAAATTAAATCTTTGAAAATAATCATGTCCATGAGTTCGAATTATTGACACTAAAATGGATAACCCTAAAGCTCCCTCACATACAGAAAACACTAAAAAGACTATTAATATATATTTATCATAACTAACAAACATTAAGTAAATTAAAAAAAAAAAAAAAATTCTTAAGACTATAAATTCTAATCTTAACAATACAATTAATAAATGTTTATGCTTAGAAACAAAAATTATATTACCAATAAAAAACATAATAAAAATTAAAATTAAATTATATATTATCATTTGTTATATATATATATATATATATATATATATATATATATGTATATGTATATGTATATGTATATGTATATGTATATGTATATGTATATGTATATGTATATGTATATGTATATGTATATGTATATGTATATGTATATATATATATGTATATGTATATGTATATGTATATGTATATGTATATGTATATGTATTGTTTTTATAATTTAAATAAAAAATATTGGTCTTGTAAATCAAATATAAGATATATCTTTAAAAACTTCAAAGAAAAAGATTAATCTTTATCTATAATTTCCAAAATTATAATTTTATATAAACTATTCTTTGAAATTACTAAATTATTATTTTCCTCCTTTTTATTATTATTTTCTTTAATAATACTTTTCATTAATCACCCTTTATCTATAGGATTTATAATTTTAATTCAAACTCTTTTAATTTCAATTATTTTAGGGATATTTATTGAAACTTACTGATTTTCTTACATTTTATTTTTAACTTTTCTAGGTGGACTTTTAGTTTTATTTATTTACGTTTCAAGAATTGCATCAAATGAAATATTTAAATTTAAAAATAAAACAAAATTTGTTTTTTTTTTTTTTACTTTTTCAATTATTAGAATAATACTTTTTTTAAAAAATAATATTTTTTGAATAAATCTAATTTCAAATTTAGAAATCTTTAATTTTAATTATATATTTTTTTTTAATAATAATATTTTTAGCTTAAATAAATTATATAATAGCCAAACATTTTTATTAATAATAATTTTAATTTTATATTTATTTATCACATTAGTAACTGTAGTAAAAATTACAAATATTTTTTATGGGCCTCTTCGATCTAATTTTTAACAAATGATAAACATTTTTAAACCTATCCGCAAATCTCACCCAATTCTTAAAATCATCAATAATTCTTTAATTGATTTACCTTCTCCATCTAACATTTCATCATGATGAAATTTTGGTTCTCTTTTAGCTTTATGCTTATTTATTCAAATTCTAACTGGTTTATTTTTAACTATATATTACACAGCAAATATTGAATTAGCTTTTTATAGAGTTAATTATATTTGCCGAAATGTTAATTACGGATGATTAATTCGAACCCTTCACGCTAATGGTGCATCATTTTTTTTTATTTGTATTTACCTTCATATTGGACGAGGAATTTATTATGAATCATTTAATTTAAAATATACATGAATAATTGGAGTAATTATTTTATTTTTATTAATAGCTACAGCATTCATAGGTTATGTCCTTCCTTGAGGACAAATATCATTTTGAGGAGCCACTGTCATTACTAACTTATTATCAGCAATCCCTTATTTAGGAACCTTACTAGTAAATTGAATTTGAGGGGGATTTGCAGTTGATAACGCCACTTTAACTCGATTTTATACATTCCACTTTTTATTACCATTTATCTTAGCTATGTTAACAATAATTCATCTTTTATTCCTCCACCAAACAGGATCTAATAATCCTTTAGGAATTAATAGTAATATTGATAAAATCCCTTTTCATCCATACTTTACCTTTAAAGATTTAATTGGATTCATTATTCTTTTATTCTTTTTAATTATATTAACTTTAACTAATCCGTATCTTCTTGGAGATCCTGATAATTTTATCCCTGCAAATCCATTAGTTACCCCTATTCATATTCAACCTGAATGATATTTTTTATTTGCCTATGCAATTTTACGCTCAATCCCTAATAAATTAGGAGGAGTAATTGCTTTATTAATATCAATTATAATTTTAATTATCCTACCTTTTTCTTTCAATAAAAAAATTCAAGGAATTCAATTTTACCCTATTAATCAAATTTTATTCTGATTAATAACAACCACTGTAATTATATTAACATGAATTGGAGCCCGACCTGTAGAAGATCCATACATTATTACTGGACAAATTTTAACTATTATATATTTTTCTTATTTCATTTTTAATCCTCTAATAAATAAATTTTGAGATAAATTAATCTTTAATTAATTAATTAATGAGCTTGTAAATAAGCATTTGTTTTGAAAACATAAGAAAGAAATACTATATTCTATTAATTTATACTAAAAATAATATATATATATAAATAATTTTTAAACCTAAAAAAAATAATAAAAAATTTAATGAAATAGGTAAATATCTTTTTCAAGCTAAATATATTAATTTATCATATCGATAACGAGGAAGAGTACCTCGAACCCAAATAAAAATAAAAGAAATCAATACTAACTTTATATAAAAAAATAATCTTAACACATAACCCCCCATATAAATTAAAATAAATAATATTCTTATAAACAAAATTCTTGAATACTCAGCTAAAAAAATTAAAGCAAATCCTCCTCTTCTATATTCAATATTAAATCCTGAAACTAATTCTCTCTCTCCTTCAGCAAAATCAAAAGGAGTTCGATTAGTTTCAGCCATTATAGAAGATAATAAACATAAACTTAAAGGAAATATAACAAAAATTAATCAAATTAAATTTTGATAAATTATAAAATTAAATAAATTAAATCTTATAATTAATAAAATTCTAGATATCAAAATCAAAGCTAAACTAACTTCATAAGAAATTGTCTGTGCTACAGCTCGCAATCCCCCTAATAAAGAATAATTAGAATTTGAAGATCATCCAGCAATTATTACTAAATATACTCCTACTCTTGTACAACACAAAAAAAATAAAACTCCTAAATTAAACCTAATTATATTAAAATAATACGGAATTAATATTCAAATAATTAAAGATAACAAAAACCTAATTACTGGAGAAAAATAATATAATAAATAATTTGAAAAATTAGGAAATGTTTGTTCTTTAGAAAATAACTTAATAGCATCTGAAAAAGGTTGTAAAATTCCCATAATTGCTAATTTATTTGGTCCTTTACGAATTTGAATATAACCTAAAATTTTTCGCTCCAATAAAGTTAAAAAAGCAACTCCAATAAGTACTCCTAAAACTATAATAATAAACCCCAATAAAATAATATATAACTCTTTAATAATCATTTACTACTTATATAATTTTAATTATATATTTATGACTTCTAAAACCATCACATTTATCTGTCAAAATAGTAATTTTTACACAATAATTAATTAATTAATAATATTCATTAAATAAAATTATTTTAAATATCAAATCCTTTCGTACTAAAATATTTTAATTTTTTAAAGATAGAAACCAACCTGGCTTACACCGGTTTGAACTCAGATCATGTAAGATTTTAATGATCGAACAGATCAAAAATTTTAAACTTCTACATTTAAATTTTATCTTAATCCAACATCGAGGTCGCAAACTTTTTTTCTTATTTGAACTAAAAAAAAAAATTACGCTGTTATCCCTAAGGTAATTTAATCTTATAATCAAAAATTCTGGATCAATTAATTCATTTATTTATGTATTTTTTAAAAAAAAGTTTAATTAATTTTTTTATCACCCCAATAAAATACAATATAAAATAAAAAAAAAATTATTTATAATAAAATTTTTATCATATATTATATTAAACTCTATAGGGTCTTCTCGTCTTTTAAATTTATTTTAACTTTTTAATTAAAAAATTAAATTTTATTAAATCAATAAGAAACAGTTTATATTTCATCCAATCATTCATTCTAGTCATCAATTAAAAGACTATTTATTATGCTACCTTTGTACAGTCAATATACTGCAGCCCTTTAAATTTATATCAGTGGGCAGATTAGACTTTAAATTAACTCCAAAAAGACATGTTTTTGATAAACAGGTGAATATAGATATTTGCCGAATTCTTTTTATTAAACTATAAAATTATTCATTATAATTTAAATTTAAATATACTAATTTTATCATTATAACATTATTAAAATTATTATTAATCTTTTTTATAAAAAATTAATTTTTATTAAATTTTTTTTTTCACTAAAATTATTTATAACAAATTATATTTTATAAACAATATAAATTTTAAAATTTTTTTTAATTGAATCAAATAAATATAATTTATTATATTTTAAAGCTTATCCCTTAAAATATTTAAATTAAAAATTAATAAATTAATTTAACTAAATTTATTTTAATTTTAATTTTAAAATTAAATTTTTTTCTAAAAAAACTAAATATTTTAAAAAACGAATAACATTTCATTTCAAATTAATTATTTTTCTTAATTATTCAACATTAATATTAATTAATTAATTAACTCTTTTTAATTTGAGAAAATTTTTCTATAAATTTTTAATTAATAAACTCTGATACACAAGATACACCAAATTAAAATTACTTTACACTAATTTTTTTTTCATTCTATTTCAAAATTCATTCACATTACTAATTTTCTATAAAAATAAAATTTTTTCTATAAAAAATACTTTAACCCCCCAATTAAAATATTTTATTAAAAATTTTTTTATTATTTATACTTTATTAATTTTTCCCCCCAAATTAATTAATTTTTAATTTCTTTTCAATGTAAATGAAATACTTTCAACAAGCTCTAATTTGTCTTTCTAGAAACACTTTCCAGTACCTCTACTTTGTTACGACTTATTTCAATTTATAGATGAAAGTGACGGGCAATATGTACATATTTTAATTATTAATCATTTAAATAAATTAAAAGAAAAATTACATTTAAATCCACCTTCAATTAATTATTTCAAATTAATATTCATTTAAATTTTTTTTTTGTAATCCATTATATTCTTAATTATAATCTACATCTTGATCTGATTTAATCTAATATTATAGTTTTTAAATATTATTTCTTATTCAAAAATATTTTTTTAACAACGATATATAAAATCTTAAATTAAGTAAATTTATTCGTGGATTATCAATTATTAAACAGATTCCTCTAAATAAACTAAAATACCGCCAAATTATTTAAGTTTAAATATTATCTATCTACTATTTTAGTATAATTTTTTTAAATTTTTTTATAATAGGGTATCTAATCCTAGTTTAATTAATTAAATTTATTAAATCAAAATTTATTTTAATATATTTAAATTAATTTCAAATTTCACTTAATAAATTAATATTTAATATAAAATTTTAAATTTTTATTATTAACTAAAAAAAATTTAATTTAATTCTTGTTTAACCGCAACTGCTGGCACAAAATTTGTTATTAATTTTTATATTACTAAATCTTAATTTCTTAAATTTTTAATACTAATTACTACATATACTAATATACATTTATTTTTAAAATAAATATAAATATTTACTAAAATTTATATGTAAAATAAATAAATAATAAATTATAATAAACCATAAATAATTTTTTTTTTTATATTTAAATTAAAATAATATAGAATTTTTTTTTTTTTTTTTTTATATTAAAATGTTTAATTTATATATAATTATTTTAATAATCTCTTTCCTAATTTATTTATAATATTATTATTAAAAATTAATAACAATATTCTTCAATATATATTCATTTAAATAAAAAAATAATTTTAATTATAATATTTAATTATTTCATTAATTATTATATTAATATAAAATAATTATAATAAATAATTAATTAATTTATATATATATATATATATTAAATATTTAATATAAAAATAATTTTTTACAAAAACATTTTTTTTTTCTTTTAATTTTTTTTTACAAAAACATTTTTTTCTTTTAATTTTTATCAAAACCATATTTTCAAATTTTTCTATAAATATAAAA